AATTTCGCTTTAGCCAATGATCTAATTAGAGGAATAATTGGAACTATTATATCAAGTTTTTTGCTAACAATTTCGATTAGAAATGTATTTTGCAGCATTTGACTCCGTACCACTGAACGATTTAACCGAACATTTGAAAAATAGCCTAAAAGGTGAAATGAGTGTTCGGATAATTGGTTTATATGGATCGTTCCTGGTTGAGACCAAATATCAAAAAAACATTGCCATAAATGGATACAATAGTGTTTCCATTTATTCATCACAAGAGGCCCATTCTTTGAAGCCAGAATGGATTTTCCTTGATATCTAACATAATGAATGAGAGGATCATTGAAGAATGTTAAGGTAGACGAAAAATCCTTAGCAAAAACTTCTACAAGATGTTCTCTTTTTGCATAAAAAAAGATTCGCTCAAAAAAAACGCTAAAAGATTTTAATCGTAAATGAGAGGATTTTTTACGTAGAAAAAGGAAGATAGATTCATATTCACATACATAAAAATTATAGAGGAACAAGAATAATCTTGGATTACTTTTTGAAAAAGTAGATTTTGGAGTACTAAAACTATTCCAATTACAAAAATTATAAAGAAACAACCGTAATAAATGAAAAAAAGGGGCATCTTTCACCCAATATCGAAGGATTTGAACTAAGATTTCCAGATGGATAGGATAGGGTATTCGTATATCTGACACATAATTTAAATATGTAAATTTATCTTCCAAAAAGGGAAAAATGGAATGAATTGATCGCAAATTTTGATAAGATTTTACGATTTCTGCTTCCTCTAAGGAAGAGCTTAATTGTAGGAAAAATGGAATTTCCACGACGATGGCAAAACCCTCTGATATTATTTGAGAATAAAAATTCTTATTATACCCCAAAAATGGATTTTTGTTAGAATCATTAGCAGAAATGATCAAATGATTCTGTTGATACATTCGAGTAATTAAACGTTTTACAATTAGTAAACTAAATTTATTGTCATAACCTACATTTTCCACAAAACTGGATCTATTAAAATCATGACTATAAGCAAGTCCATAAATATACTCCCGAAAAATAAGTGGGTATAGGAAGTCCTGTTGGCGAGATCTATCTCGTTCTAAATATACTTGATATTCCTTCATTTTAGAAATTCTATTTGGTCAAAGGATCAGAGATTCATTGGATTATCAAATGATACATAGTGCGATACAGTCAAAACAGGGTATTCTATTATATATCCGAATTCCAATAAAAAACAAATATGAATAGATACCTAGAAAACAAGTAAAACCCATCAATGGACTATCTCTCCTCGCTTGTTCCATCTAATTGTTCTAGGACAACAAGCTAGTTAGAAATCCTTTATTTTTTGGACCAATCGCTCTTTTGATTTTGGAAAAAAAAAATATCTTTATCAATATACTCTTTCTTCTACACATTTATCGCTACCCCATAACATAATGGAGAATAGCTAATAGTTAGGACTCATAACAAAAATCCAAAATCCATTCGTGGGAAAAACTTTTTCCACAGCAAGCACTAATTTTTTTTTAACGTATAATTAGATGGGGTAATCATTCAAATAAAAAATGAAAGCTCGTTGCTTTTTGTTTCCCTATAATTGGAGCAGATAAGCTCTATCCCTTTATTAATTCAACCCAACTGAATTCATTTGTTCCGAGCCAACAATTCAAACAAAAATGTGGGCCGGGTCCAATACGAATGAAAAATTTTTAGAATTCGCCATTGATACGACATGCTGCTTTTTCCATTCATTCCTTTCTGGATCAGTCGTGGTCTTACAAACCCTACCGATGGTATGGATGAACCAATTCGTTCATAGAAATGTGTAAAAAATGGAGTCGCACTTAAAAGCCGAGTACTCTACCATTGAGTTAGCAACCCTAATCAAATTAAAAAAAGATGTGTATATCCAATCGCAATAAAAACAAAAAAATGGAATTCTCTAATCAAAATTTTAATTTTATTTAATATTTCCCCCCAAAAACTTCTTGTTTGTATCAAACAAAATCCAACGAATCCACCATTTGATGAAGTCAAAAAAACCTATGTAACATGAGTAAATCGATCCATTTATTCACGATCGGATTATATTTGTTTGATACACTGTTGTCAATATTCGTGTTGAAAAAAGAATACAATCGAGAAAACAAACAAATAAAAAAAATATATGAATATTCTAATTTTTATTAATTATTATTTTTCATTTTTTTTAATTTCATTCATTATTCTATTCAATTTAATTAAATCATTATGATTAAATCATTATGATATTCAATTATTATGTTCTAATTTTGAATTTGAAATAGAAATTCTATTCTATATTATATTCCAACTCAAAAAATAAAAAAATTATAGAAATATGAAATCAAATAACTCAAAAAATATGAATCAAATAGAAAAAAAATTGATTAATTATTGAGTATCTCCCCCGTTGTGTGAAATTCACATCGAAAAACGAAATAGTTGTTCGCTCTTATGAATCGGAAGA